ATATTAGATTATTGGGTAGGTACAACCAATCAATTCTAACTAGAATCTAACTAGAAAGCGATCAAAATAGAAAATTTTTCATCATAATAAAAGCAGGATCTTTCCTTCTAGGCTGGGGGGATAAAGAGAAAATTGTTTTCTTACAAAAACGAAAAAAAAAATTCTATTTCTATTCATGTTTGCAAAAACAATGTTTTCTTCTTTTTCTGATTATCTATTTATACTATACCGACCGGATTAAATCAAGAAATTAGAAATTATAATGAATTGACTGAGCGAGGGGTCTATATTTTATGGTTAATGGATATCTTTAGATCATGATTCTATCTATTTAGACTATGATTCCATATCAGAAGAATTCTCAAATTGCTTTATAGGCCAGTTTTAGAGTTATCAAAAAAACCCTTATCCTATCTATCTATTCTATTAAAAATAGAAATAGATAAATAGGATAAGGGTTTTTTTATAGTTGATTGTATAGTGTATACACGTAAATATACAACACAAAAAAATGGGCGGTTATTCTATTTTCATCATACAATGATTCTTTTTCTTCTTTGTATCATAATTCAACCAACTGAGGTTATTCTAAGCTGTAACTTCAATCAAATAAGAATAGTTTCTTTCATTGGTAGACTATTCCAGTAAAGTAAGATGGAATCGAATCCGGTTCCCATATTGATTTCTTAGTTCTTATCAATTCTTTTTTTGAATATTGAATTTTTTAAGATCGAATAGACTGACCATTTTTTTCTTTTTTTCATGAGAATGAATATGTTTTTATGTTATTTCGTACTGTAGAATTCTTTTCCTTGGGGGATCATTTTCCCGCGAGAAGTAATGAGAACAATGATAGAATGGATTGCTACCTATGTCTAGATCGCGGATAAATGGAAATTTTATTGATAAAACCTTTTCAATTGTAGCCAATATCTTATTACGAATAATTCCGACAACTTCAGGAGAAAAAGAGGCATTTACCTATTACAGAGATGGTGCGATTTGATTTTTTTTATTACTCTCAGTCTTACGAGAAAAGAAATACACACGATTCGTGATCGGTAAAAAAAGAAAATAAAAAAATCTACGCTTGTTGAAGGTAAAGTTTGGAAATAGAACAATTCCTTCTGTCGTGTATCCTCGATTAATGCAGCCTCAGATGCTATGTTTCAATTCTCGATTCTAGTATTGAGCGAAAGGTTATACCTATGGTTCGGTATTACAGGTCAATCCTAGTCCACTAATACCAATAGGCAGCAGAGGGGAAGAAGCACTACACCTAGGAATCAACAACACTAAAACTTTGTTATAAATTATCCCTTTCTTTAGCAGGCTTGGGACTAAAAGAATGGTTGGGACAACAAACATCCATCTCGTTTGTATTTTGGATACCCGTATAACCATCGAAGGCTGTTGAAGTGACTTATTTCTGGAATTTGGGAAGCGTTGAGAACAAAGAAATTGTTGGAGTTATCATTTCTCTCTAGTACCAATACGTTTGATGTTAAGAAAAGATCTCTTGCAGGAAGGTTGGCTAGAGATTTCTTGTAAAAACACTAGCCCTACTCAGTTCATAATGAGAAGTTTTTCATCTTCTTTATTTTATCATTTTATCATTATGCACATAAGGGAGGAGCCGTATGAGATGAAAATCTCATGTACGGTTCTGTAACGGAGATTCTTTGAATTGAATGACGACCGTAACGGATGTCAGCCCAATCCGAAGGAAATTATGCGGAAGCTTTACAGAATTATTATGAAGCTATGCGACTAGAAATTGATCCCTATGACCGAAGTTATATACTCTATAACATAGGACTTATCCACACAAGTAACGGAGAACACACAAAAGCTTTGGAATATTATTTTCGAGCGCTCGAACGAAACCCATTCTTACCACAAGCTTTTAATAATATGGCCGTGATCTGTCATTACGTGCGACTATCTCCACTATAGAAAGAAAAAAGTAAAGAAAGATCAAATTCACTAGTAAATACTATAAAAAAGGGCTTTCTACATAAGCATCGTCTAAAACAACGATTTTTATTAGCTGTAGAAAAGAAAGAAACTTCATAGAAGTTGAAATATGAAGAAATAGATATGCCTAGCTATTTTAGTCTATGGGTAAAGTATCTAATTGATAGAGTAAGCACCGTAAAGATCAATTAGCGAGGTTTTGGCCGATACAATAAGAACTGCTTACTTATGTCATGATGTGAGACAAACGTTAGTAATCAACTTATGTAATAGAGTTGATCCACTAAGGTATTGAGCAGCGGTGTAGGATCAGATCCCAAAGATAGTAAGTCTTTCCTTTCGAAAGTCTTTTTCAAAAATTCTATATAATCTAAATTTCTATATGATATGAAACTGAGATAGTTACCTTTCAGAAAATTCTAATGATAGGCGAAATGTCTATGTTTTATTCTTCTGAAGGTGGGAGAAAAGATAAAACTAAAATAAACCGGATTTTAAATCCAAACTTAAGATTTAAGTTTGA